AGTCAATACACCCAAAACCACACCTGTCACCCAAGTTAATTCGCGGGGTTTTTTAAATCCACCTGTGAGATACACACGAAATACGTGCAGGATCATCATTAGAACCATCATACTTGCTGACCATCGATGAACTGATCGGATTAACCAACCAAAGTTGGCCTCGGTCATTATGTATTGAACCGAGGAAAAAGCCTCTGTAACGGTTGGGCGGTAGTAAAAAGTCATAGCAAAACCGGTAGCGACTTGTACTAGAAAACAAGTAAGTGTAATTCCCCCTAAACAATAAAATATGTTGACATGAGGAGGAACATATTTACTAGTTATATCATCCGCAATTGCCTGAATCTCAAGACGTTCCTCAAACCAATCATATACTTTATTGAGATAGGTAACTAACCCGAGTCCCCCTCCGAGAACCGTATATGAAAATTTCATCTCGTACGGCTCAAGCAGAAACACACAAATTTTCAACGGATATTAGAAAAAAAAAGGTTCAAAACTTCATCAGCCACTGGATTGGGTCGATTTGCCTTGAAGATATGAAATAAGAAAAATCCAGAACTTATTCTTTGTGATGATAATGCCAAAAAATCTCAAGTTGGCTCATCTGTTTTTCTTTCTTTCCCTTATGTTGGTCATTAGAGGCTTCTTGACTTTTCTCTTCCCTATTTTGGATTTCTTTTTTTTTTTTTTTGCGTAATGCAGATTTACTCTTGTTTTACTAGTAAATAAATAAAGCAAAAATTCTAGTAGTTTTCTGATAGAAATTATCTTGTTGCGATCCTATGAATCAGTTCAATTAAAACCTTAGATTCATACTAGAGCCACGATGATTGAGTCTCAAGCTAACCAAAAGGCAAGGGTTCTTCGAATAAGAACCGCTTGATGATCATTTATTGAATCCGTGTAATAACTCGACAAAATCGAGAGAAAAAAAAGTTGTCTTTTGGGCAAACAAAATTGGAAGGAAGAAAATTTCTTTTTTTATTAAAAACTACTTGAATTTTTTTCAGTCTGGTTGCGAGGTCTGAATAGTGAGTATGAATCATAGTTCCATTTTTTTTCTTGATCCACTCTATCTATTTCGTGTTCCAGATACTAGAATCAAAAATATCCGACGAATTAGAATCATCTTGATAGAGATAACAGGCCCTTTCTATGTATTATCAATAGGATCCATTCTAACAAGTCACACACTCATATTCCAGAGATACCAAAACAAAAAAATTCCACGGTCGAACTACCAGAATGTCTAGAAATGTATAGCTTAAAGTAGAAAGGCTTTTTTGGATGGAAAAACAATGACTTCGTAGTTTTAGTTAGTAGAAACCTAATTCATTAAAATTCCGTCCAGTAAAACAGAAGAATTATAAATTTCTAAAATGATAGATAGGAATATCGCGAATAAAGCCATTGCGACCCCCATAAAAGGAGTAGTCCCCCAACCCGGAGCTACTTTCCCATATTCCGAATTCAAGGGTTTCAATAAACTACCTACGCGAGTTCGTCTTGGCCCAGGTCTAGAACTATCTTCAACGGTTTGTGTAGCCATAAATTCTATTTAATCATTGGTGTTGACTTTGTATACTATTCCGTTGTAGTTGTAAATACAAGATCTTTTCGTAGATCCATTGTAATCTTGAAATTCTATAAAAATGGAAACAGCAACTTTAGTCGCCATCTCCATATCTGGTTTACTTGTAAGCTTTACTGGGTATGCCTTATATACCGCGTTTGGGCAACCCTCTCAACAATTAAGAGATCCATTCGAAGAACACGGGGACTAATTGAAGTAAGAAGTCTCCCCATCTGGGAGACTTCTTACTTCAATGAAATTATTTCATTTTTTTAGTCGGAACCTTAGGTGGTTCTCGGAAGAAGATAGCGAAAAAAATTATCCCTAAAGTCGAAACTAAAAGGAACGTATAAACCAATGCTTCCATAGATTCGATCGTGGTTTATTTACAATTATAACTTCCACACCTATTCATTTGTCATTTGGGATCTTTTCCCATATAAAGATAAAGAAAGAAAAAGAGTCAAAGAAAGGATGGGAGATGTTTCCCATGTCAAATCAAAAAAGAGAGATGAAAGATACCATAGCAATGTGGTATCAGACTGCTTGTCTCCTTGTAGTTGGATCTCCAACTTTTTGGAATGTTCCAAATTCCACTTGAGCATCCAAGTCTGGATCAATACCAGCAAAAACATCTCGGAACAAGGTTCTAGCGCCATGCCAAATGTGTCCGAAAAAGAAGAGCAAAGCAAAGGTAGCATGACCAAAAGTGAACCAACCCCTTGGACTGCTGCGAAAAACACCATCCGATTTCAAAGTAGCCCGATCTAATTCAAAAATTTCCCCTAATTGGGAACGCCTCGCATATTTTTTTACAGTAGCAGGATCAGAATAACTTACTCCATTAAGTTCGCCACCATAGAACTCCACCGTTACACCTACTTGTTCAACACTATATTTGGATTCTGCTCTTCTAAAAGGAACGTCCGCTCTCACAATTCCCTCTTCATCTACCAAAACAACCGGAAATGTTTCAAAAAAAGTAGGCATACGGCGTACAAAAAGCTCGCGTCCTTCTTTATCTCTAAAGACGGGATGTCCTAACCATCCAACAGCTATTCCATCCCCGTTGTCCATTGAGCCTGCTCTGAATAATCCCCCCTTTGCCGGATTATTACCAATATAATCATAAAAGGCTAATTTTTCGGGAATTTTAGACCAAGCTTCTGATAAACTAAGATTTTCGGCTAACCCATCGCTAACTCTTCGATATATTTCTTGCTGAAAGTATCCCTGATCCCACTGATAACGAGTAGGCCCAAATAATTCGATTGGGGTAGTTGCTGACCCATACCACATAGTTCCGGCAACTACGAAAGCTGCAAAAAAAACAGCAGCGATACTACTGGAAAGTACAGTTTCAATATTGCCCATACGTAATCCTTTGTATAGACGTTGAGGCGGACGGACACTAAGATGGAATAGGCCCGCTAATATGCCCAATGTACCCGCAGCAATATGATGAGAAGCTATTCCCCCCGGAACAAAAGGATCAAAACCTTCTACACCCCACGCTGGATTTACAGCTTGTACTTTTCCAGTTAGTCCATAAGGATCGGACACCCATATCCCAGGACCATACAAACCCGTTACATGAAATGCGCCAAAGCCAAAGCAAGCCACCCCTGCAAGAAATAAATGAATTCCAAAGATCTTGGGCAAATCCAAAGAGGGTTTTCCTGTCCGCTCATCACAGAATATTTCTAGGTCCCAATATACCCAATGCCAGATAGCTGCCAAGAAACACAAGCCAGAAAACACAATATGCGCACCTGCCACACCTTCATAACTCCAAATACCCGGATTCGTTACAGTTCCTCCTGAAATACTCCAACCACCCCACGAATTGGTTATTCCTAAACGAGTCATGAAGGGAATTACGAACATACCTTGTCTCCACATTGGATCCAGAACAGGATCAGAGGGATCAAAAACCGCTAATTCATATAAAGCCATCGAGCCGGCCCAACCAGAAACTAAAGCTGTGTGCATTATATGCACCGAAAGCAATCGACCCGGATCATTCAATACAACAGTATGAACACGATACCAAGGCAAACCCATGGAAATACCCCTTTAGCAAAGAAAAATAGACACGATGTCGCTTTATTTTATCGCATTGGAAAAGACTATCTATATCCTATGTACCTAACCCCTCTAGGGGATTCTGTGTCAGAAAGCGTGAATATTTATTTCATTCCATTAAAAATAAGAAGCCAATTCTGTTCGTAAGAAGAAAGAGAAGCAGATCTATTCTATACTCGATAAGTGCCAATATGCAATGGGTAGCTTGGCCTATTTGGAAAAAACGAAGAATAGATCCCTATCCCTCTTTGTTTATCATTCCAATCACCGATTCCTTTTTCTTTATTCAATCTGTCTTACCTTCCTTATATGTATTATTTCAATCTACGTATTAATAGAATCTATAGTATTCATATAGAATAAGAAAAAAAAAATGAAGACAATAAACTGCGGATTCTTTCTTTCTCTTCCATTCTTACGTTTCCATATTAAAGTGTAGTTTTCTTACTTAAATTTAATAATATTAATCTAATATGCCCATTGGTGTTCCAAAAGTACCTTACCGGATTCCCGGAGATGAAGAAGCGACTTGGGTTGACTTATACAATGTTATGTATCGAGAAAGGACACTTTTTTTAGGTCAAGAGATTCGTTGCGAGGTCACGAATCATATTACAGGTCTCATGGTATATCTCAGTATAGAAGATGGAATTAGCGATATTTTTTTGTTTATAAACTCCCCAGGCGGGTGGCTAATCTCAGGAATGGCGATTTTTGATACGATGCAAACGGTGACACCAGATATATATACAATATGCCTCGGAATGGCTGCGTCCATGGCATCCTTCATTCTGCTTGGAGGCGAACCCACCAAGCGTATAGCATTCCCTCACGCGAGGATTATGCTTCACCAACCTGCTAGTGCTTATTATCGGGCAAGGACACCAGAATTTTTACTAGAAGTGGAAGAGTTACACAAAGTTCGCGAAATGATCACAAGGGTTTATGCCCTAAGAACAGGCAAGCCTTTTTGGGTTGTATCCGAAGACATGGAAAGGGATGTTTTTATGTCAGCAGACGAAGCCAAAGCTTATGGACTTGTCGATATTGTAGGGGATGAAATGATTGACGAGCACTGCGATACTGATCCAGTGTGGTTTCCAGAAATGTTTAAGGATTGGTAGTGGCCGGATTTCTTGTAAATTTATTTCAAACCTAAATTCAGGTTTTCTGCGATTTAATAGAAAATAGAAATACTTCATGATGATCAATCATCAGGTTAAGATCGATCTAAACCAATCCTTTTTTTTTCTATATACATACGACATGCCAACGGTTAAACAACTTATTAGAAACGCAAGACAGCCAATACGAAATGCTAGAAAATCGCCCGCGCTTAAGGGATGTCCTCAGCGTCGAGGAACATGTGCTAGGGTGTATGTGCGACTCGTTCAGATCATGAGTTCAAACAAATAAGACAATTTTTGAAGTATCCATGATCGGTACCAATGAATAGGATAGAGCTTCTCTATCCTAGATTTCTATGGTATATGGAATTTCTGGTTTCCTTTGGTGCAAATCCAATCATCTAAATTGGAAATTAAGAAGCAATTCCCCCATTGGTAGAAAATGGTTATCCATTAAGCGGAGGAAATAGTAATAAAAAGAAAAAGGCTTATGCTCCTTTATCTTAAAAGAACGGACTAACAGGGTCAGCTACTTAGCCAACTTTCATAATTAAATGCCGTCACTGTATGGATAACTCTTATTGTGAAAAGAGCTATTTACTCTATAATGGATAGGTAGAGCCAAAGAATGTGAACTATACAAGTTCACAATACCTTTTGATGAAATGAAAGAAAGGGCTCCGGTGTATAGAGAGGGCCTCACCGTTTAAAAGGGAACCATAGAAACGATGGAACCCACTATTTTTTTGAGTATCGTTAGAATTTGTTATTTCTATGCGAAATAACTGAAGAGAATAGAATAAAAAATCGTGGTTGGGAAGGTTACAGTAGCAAAAGCCATTGGAATTAATATTTTATATATCGGAATAATTCGTTTTGTTATTAATGGGAAAAAGGATGGCTAAAAGAAGAGAAATCATTAGTTATTCATTAAGGTTAATTTGATTCAATGACCAGAGTTCCGCGAGGATATATAGCTCGGAGACGACGAACAAAAATGCGTTCATTTGCCTCAAACTTTAGAGGGGCTCATTTAAGACTTAATCGAATGATTACTCAACAAGTAAGAAGAGCTTTTGTTTCCTCTCATCGAGATAGAGGCAGGCAAAAGAGGGATTTTCGTCGTTTGTGGATCACTCGGATAAACGCAGCAACGCGGATATATAAAGTATTCGATAGTTATAGTAAATTAATACACAATCTGTACAAGAAGGAATTGATTCTTAATCGTAAAATGCTTGCACAAGTAGCTGTATCAAATCCAAATAATCTTTACACGATTTCCAATAAAATAAAGATCCTCAATTAAATGGATAAAAAAGTAATATACAGGAATAATTAAAACCGAATTCCCGGAGAGGGAACTCCGGGAAGATACAATAAATTAAGATTAAGTGGTAGGAATCAACGAGCATGTTGCAATAAATAAAAAAACTATTTATTCTTCCCCATTTTTCTTTCTTATAACAAACACAAGAATCAAAACTGGATTACTTTCTTTATATAGGTCTGGCCCTTTCGAATAAAACATCAACAATCGGAACTTAAGTTCCGATTGTTGTTTCTTAAATTCTGGTTGGAGTTTCTTAAGTTTCGATTGGAATTGAACTTTTGCGTTAATTGAGGAATATGTCTATTCTTTCTGGGTCTAGGACCAGTAATTATTGAAATTGACTGGGCTTGAAATTGCTTCTCATTCTCATAGTTACGAAATGGTAAGAAAGATAAAATACGAGCCTGTTTTATAGCAAGAGTAATTAATCGTTGTTGTTTCAAGGTTAATCTATTTATTCGTCTCGATAATATTTTTCCTTGTTCACTAATAAATCGATTAATTAAACTCATGTTTCTATAATCAATTCGATCCCCCGGGCCAATCCGAGGACGCCTACGAAAAGGTTGTTTGGATTTACGAAAAGTTTGCTTGGATTTACGAAAAGTTTGCTTGGATTTATGAAAAGTTTGCTTGGATTTATGAAAAGTTTGCTTAGATTTATGAAAAGGTTGTTTAGATGTATACATGATTTATTCTTTATTTTAAAATTTGAAAAAAAAAATGGATTTCTTTATTTTATTAATTTTGGATCCAGAAGAAGTAGTCTTTCTTTGGTCCATATATTATTTGATTCATATTATTATTTGATTCATATATAGTATATGAATACCCTCTATACATATGAAATAATATCTACCTGAAATCAAATGAATTGATTTGTATTTTGTATTCTATCTATGTTCTATATATTAAATCTGTTCTTTGGAAAGATCGAACACACGATGCTCCTATTTTTTTATTTCGTCATGAGTCGTATGCTTGCGACAATAACGACAAAATTTTTTTAATTCTAATTGTCCGGGTGTATTGTGGCGATTCTTTTGAGTACTATATCTAGAAATCCCCGTCGATTCCTCATTGGCACCTTTTCGAACACAACTGATACATTCCAAAATAACTCTGATTCTAACACCTTTCCCCTTGGCCATGAACCTCCTTTCTTTTTTGGATTGACTTAACTTAATTCTTCTACTTATTCTGTTATTCTTCTATTTTGAATCCCAAGAAGAAGAATAAAATCCATTCGAATAAAAAATTTTTAAAATTCTTAAATTAAGTAATAAAAAATAGAGAAATAATTAAAGAATACAATCCTTGTCGAATTAGCAAGGATTTTGCTTCGAAATCCTTTCATTTAAGTAGCCAGCCCAGCCTCTTTCTATGCTCTGATTTCTGAGGCCTGACTTAGCTTGGATACCGCTTTTGATTGAATTTCTGTTTTCCAAAATGGGATTTGCCGAATTTTTCATGACTCTGAGGTTCAACCCAATCCATCTTTTCTTTCTTTTTCCTTCCTATACTAAAAAAAAAAAAGGATTGAAAAAGGGAAAATTTGCGTCATGTCACGAAGAATTCCTCGCATAGCAATAACTAGAATTAAAAAAAAGGGAATGACAAAGCATCTGGGAATAAACGATTAATTTCTATCAATAAACCTGCTAAAGCCCCAAACCATAGAGTACTTAGCACGGGCGCTACAGAGAGATATGTTTTTATATCCCGCATTGAAAATCCTCCTTCCTTATTGGAATACATATATGATCAGATACTCTTGCCCAAGATCATTTGTATTTCTTTTGTTTAGGCGAAATTCCTAACTAAAAAAACAAAATCAATATTCTATATATAGAATGAACGAATGAACGGTATAGACGAGATTTTCCTACCCCTAAAAAAGAAAAAGATGACCCCTTCTTCCTATACATTACCAAGGAATAGTAATCTTTCTTTTATAGGTGAAATTAGATAGGATTTTAGATGTATACCATTCCTTGATTATATGAGACCAAAAAGAAGAAATGACAAGAAGGTTCTATATAGATAGAGAAAGAGAAGAAAATTACGATGTGGAAAACAAGACAGGAATTGTGTACAATGCCATTATACAACAATTTGGAAAAGGGATGTAGCGCAGCTTGGTAGCGCGTTTGTTTTGGGTACAAAATGTCACAGGTTCAAATCCTGTCATCCCTACCTATTACTTCTTTCTTCTTTATGGGCAGTAGCGAGGAGATCAATTAAAGTGGGTATAACTTGAATTTGTGGATACTATACGTACGTGAGACACGTTAGGAGTAGAAAAGGGTTTTCTTTTTGAATGAAAGCGCTCTTAGTTCAGTTCGGTAGAACGCGGGTCTCCAAAACCCGATGTCGTAGGTTCAAATCCTACAGAGCGTGATTCCATCTATCTTATGTCGAAGCAGAGTAAAATAACTTAACAAAACAAAGTTGAATTGCAACTCCAATTTGACCTCCTCTCTGGTCTGGAGGAGGTCAATCAAAAAAGAAATATTACTCAATCAAAGATCCAACTGATCCCCACGTCTGTATTGCAAATACGCAGTCACGAATAATCCCGCTAAAGTAATAGGAATTAGGCCTAAGACGATTCCAAATAGAAAAACTTCAATCATTTCGATTTGTTCGAGGGGATAAAAAAAAAGAGGTACGATCTATCCCTAAATAGTAGTCTAAATTATCCACGAATCTCAATGACCAAGAAAAGAATTGATAATTAGTGTGGAAAAGAGTCGTAGAATACCAGGAATCCAAAAGAAAGATTTTTATTTTCTGACTTATTCATTCAATTCATTTCAAATAAGACGTATCTTGTTCAAGCCAATAAATAGAGCTGGGGTTATAGTTAAAGCAGCCAGTAGAAAACCGAAATAACTAGTTATAGTAAGCATGAAAGGGTTAAATTCCATTTATTTTTTTACTACACTACATATGTTGGTAAAGCACTTACCTAAGTTATGGAAAATTCATAATTCATCGGTTATTTTAGATAATACTAAAAAACAAGATAGAGTGAGATACAGAAGTGTAAAAGAAAATCGATTCATCAGATGGGACATGAGTCTCTAATTCCGAATCAAGAGATTTGTTGTGGAATCTGTCAGTTCTTTAAAGTAATAATATTAAGAACTAGATCATCTAACCCCATTGAAAAATTAAATTGGATTTTCGGGAGAATTTTGGAATATAAGATAAATAAAGAATTGAAACAGTCGAATATTCCCCTATTCCTTCTTATTTTAACTGATTGTATTCCATATGGAATAAGAGGAGAAGAAAAGCATTCCACGACCCCCCGAGCAAGGGGCCCCTTAAAAAAAGGAAAGCTCTTCCTTGAATTTACTTTATTTTTATTCCTTTTTCGAACCCCAACCAAAGTTGATTCGAAGACGAGTCACTTCAATTATCCTTTTAAGTTCTATCTTCTGTCTTTCCCTATTTCATCTCGTAAAGTTCCACGCTTGCAGTTTAGTCAAGAAAGTTAGACCTAATCCAACAAACAAGGCAAGGATTGATTACGAATCTTGATTCTTCAAAGAATGTTTTCTTTCTCTCATAACAGATTATCCACTATTCGATTTTCTATTTATTAGATATTATATTATGCTAACCAATTAAATTCCTTAAAGGGAAAGGTTGGATTCGAAGAAAACTTTTAACTAAAAAGGGATAGATTTCGCATATACTTGTCCTTATATTGTGTCAGTATGAGAATATCTTTCCTAAATTATTTATCCAAACCTATTGATCATTAACTTGGATTTTCCCAAGATCTTGGCCGCTATTCCGAATTATTCTACTAATCCGAAGCCAATGAAAATAAGCAGGACCCCCAAAAATTGGGGGTTTTCTATTGAT